ATGAAACGGACTTGCCTACTTTTGCACCGAAGAAACTCAAAAATAGTCTTTCTCAAAAGCAAGGTAGGATTTCTACGAAACAAGTCCGGATAGGTAACTAGGCGGATAGGAAGGATTTCTACGAGCTTCAGTTCATGAATTGAAATATGCATGCATCCCATTCATAAGGAGTAGCTGGCTATCCGTGTGCAACACTCATTTCTTTCTAGGAAGATAAGATCCCGCTCTAAGGCATTGGAGCTGCTGGAATATGATACGAAAATACAGATTGATGTTTCTGCTTCTCCTCTCTCGGGAATAGTTTACCGACCGGGCCACCTGTAAATTCTTTAGTTAAAACAGGCCTCGGGAGTAGTCATCCTAGTATCGAAAATCATCTTTTTTTCTTTCCGCGTTGATTCTCCGATTATACGATGGCAACATGTGTGAAGTCTAGTACCAGATCATATCGGGGATAGCTAGCTCATCAGCAGTTCATTTCTATGTATGGCGAGAAGTCCAACTGTCAAGCATGGCACGATTCCAGAATCATCGCTTGGCTGCTGCTTAGATGAGATGAAACCTGAGCTGACTTCTCTGTTGGCCAGGCCTGCTTCTTAAGTGAACTCATCCATTCCCTTGATTGATTCGTACAGAAGGAGGCGATATCGTGTCAATTCCCTAAAGAAAACCGTCTTTTCCAATGATTTAGGGCCACCCAATAATGATGACGAAGAGGTCTTCCTGCTTCAAAAACAGGGCTTCCTGACCCGAGAAAAGAGTGCACATGGAAGTAGTTCCGCTCAATTCTCCAATACGACTTCGGGTGTGACCCCAACCCCACCAAATGGTGATCCTCGAGACCAAAGGGCATTGAACGAGAGAGAAGGAAATCGTCCACAGAGAATCGGAGTATCCGGCCTAGTGATAGTTAGAAAGAGTTGGCCAATACAGAATCTCATGCGCCTCTCATTGATGAACCCCTTTTTCCTTTATCCTCTACTGGTGGCTGATTGATTGAGCGCCGGTCTCACTCATTCTTTATGAGCGGAAGCCATGCACCTATCACCTATAACCGGAGAAGTACTATAGCGCACCTGGAGAAGTACTATACGGCACGGCACCTTCGGCGAGGACTCAACTCAACAGAGAATGATTTGACAAACATTGATCCGCCAGCTCAACTCTGAAAAAGAAAAGAGGAGAATCTCTCTAGCTTGTGGAATCACTTCCCTGGATGCTTAGATAGCTCGAGAAAGTGCGCCACTTCTCCCTGAGAATCTATGGTATAAAAACAGATAAATAGGCTCATTAAGTGAAGTGAGAACAGAACTCGATCTTTGCTAGGCGTGAGAAGAAGATATCGGTCCTTTGGCCATCGGGAGCAGTGGTAAAGAAATCCTTTGAATGGATCAGTGAGTTCCGGCACGATTGCTGGAACGAACGGAATCTACGGGAACGAGATCTTTCTGTTGGCACGATATCTTTCAGGAACTGCGCTAAGGACGAATGCTTGATTTGCAATCTTTCAAGACGATTTTCTTGTAGCAGATGTGGAATCCAGATTGGCATAACGGGTTCTACGTGAAGTCAGCCGTTCGTCATCATTTGAGGGTTCGGGTCGGGATCATGGCCATAAATCGCTACTTTTTCCACTAGAGCGAATAGCATTCTTCGAAACAGGCACGCACAGGACTTGAAGCAGAATCAGAGAGCCTTTCCAACAGACTGATCGAATTCCAGTGATACACTACGCCTGGCACTATTCGTCACATTAGTAGTTAAGTTACTCATTTGTTACGAACAAAGAGACGCTAGAGATTCTATGAACTTCAGATCGATGCCATTCACTAATCTCAATCGTCTTTCTATGGATTTCTGGGCCGATGGGCGATAAACCTTCAAAGTCGCTGCTACGGGCTCTGTGGTGCGTCTCAGAGCCCTTCCCCGTGGGGGGTTCCCGTTCTGCTAATCTTGCTATCTTCCCCAGGTTTGCTCGTTTCGATTGGAACAAGAAGTCCGTATTGGTATTTCTTGGTATTGGTAGCAGATGTTCAGCGGTAACAAACAGTAGCTGCAAGTAGATCATCTCTCTTTCTTTCGTACAAGTAGATCGTTTCTGTTGGGATGAGATCTGTAGTCTAAGAATCGGTTCATAGGAAAGCACGCCTTGCAGTTGGCATCGGTAGAAGATTTCCGTCTTGTCCCTCGGAGTGGAGCTAGACTCACTTCCTTTGTTCGTAACATTATACGTTACTCACTGAGGAAGAAGGGAGTAAAGTATCTACACTCGTATCGGATCTGGAGATCTGCCCCGGGATGGAAAGGTATCGATCGACCAAGAACTTGTCGAATTTCTTTGACCTCGGAGCCCGTACAAGCTCTTCTTCCACAACCATATGTGACCTCCCCGAGTTTCGAACCCCTCGCCCTCTAAATGTGGATCTCCTCCTCCTCGTTGTTGCCGTGGAGAAAGACCGTATTCACGTCTAGTTGAGTTGAAATAGATGCAAGTCCTCGGCCGCTACTATACTATACTATACTATACTATACTATACTATACTATGGTAATATAAATTAGTCTCTCTATCCTTTACCAAAGCATGGTGCGTCTCTCCCCATCCCCAAGTGTTCCTATAGAAAATCCCTCCCGCCCCCATGGGGGGGATTTCCTATGGGAGTGGGGATCTATCTCTTTAGCTCACCTCACACTGAATTCCAGGGAAAGATTGGACATCCTCGGATTACTAAGATGAATGAACTCTACTCTCGTATCGTCTCTACTCGGATCTATCTGGAGAATGGCATGGCCTGTACAGTTGCGAAAAAGCCCACATCTGTCCCGAAGGGTCATTATTGACCAGGAATTCCGAATAAAGAGATTATTATTCCCATGGCGACACTAATTAGTTTAGTCCAATGAAAGAATGCTATTATCCAGGTGACGACACCGCTCTATTGGCGATACGTTCTTCTTTCGAACCAAACCAGTGAACTACAACCTATGAACTTACCATTCTGTGGAAATGAAATACAGCTAACACTTTCTTCTGATCTTCGGGCAGTCCAATCTCATCAAGAGTAGACAATCATATCAACTCCGATATTACACACTTAAAATGCTTCTCCCAAGCCCAAGTCAACCCCAACAATTCCAAGAAAGCGTATCTCCTATCCGGGACAAGCCTTGCTTTGGGAATATAGAGGAGTTCACACCCAGTCCAGACTTCACTGTATCTTTCGTTTTAGGCCAGTCCAATGATACGATACGAGTGCCTAAGGCATTCCACGGTTCCTACTGGAAGTCAAGTACCCCTCGCTAATCCAATGAGGAACTACCGGTTATATTCGTCTTTCTATTCGTAACGTTAGTAGTTACTCATGAATTATACGTGACTCGTTCATTATACGTTCCTCATTCATTAGTCGTGACTCATTTGTTCCGAATATCAAGAAAGCATTCATGGCCTAAGGAGCATATTCTTTTGACAACGGTTTCCCTCACCTCCTCTGAACATACACTCTTATCACGGGCTTCAACAGACGGGATATGCTCGAAATCATACTTGCTTGCACGGATACAGACTTGCACTTGATGGACTAAACTAATAGGTGAGTTCTCTTCTAATCTAAAGGAAGAGTAACGAATTGGGTATTCTCAAGTATGGAAACTGCTAGGCAATTCTAAAGTACCTGTCAACGGGCACATACCTCTTGACGGCTTGGGGATTCAAACTTAAGTTCCCCATGGTTTTAACTGAATGGCGATTCGTAAGTCCCCTATTCTCAACTATGGAATATGAGATGTTTGCATATCACGTTTAAAAAACTATGAATTTTACTCAGTAAACTCCCCAGGCACTTTGCTAGCAGATGTTTCAGTACAGCAAGGAACCTGAGAAGAGACCCGAGGAACCCTGTAGGTAGATAGTTTTCAAGTGCTCTAGTCCTGAACAAAACAACAAGATGCGCGGTCCCCGATTGGGAATATTGATATCATTGCCTGCAGGTGGGATCTGTTGCAGTATTCAATGAATAAGTATCAATCTCTTCTCTGCGGTTCTGGGGAAGCGGTTGTATGTCTGGGTCCTGGGCCAAGTAGATTGATCGTTTGTTTGATATTCCCGCTGGAATATTTTCCAAGAAGGAATCCGGGGATGTCCATGATTCGAGTGATATTGGCGCTCCACTTTCATATGGGATCTCTTTCGTATTGGATGTGGATGGGTCTAGAGAATGGCATGGCCTGTACTTGTTGTGAGGAAGCCCACCTGTTGCGAAGAATAGGATCCATCCCGTTGCCAAAGAAGAGGTTGCTTGTCAAAGAAGAGGCTGGTATCGGCTTTCCCTAGTGCTCCCTGGCAATATTTCCACAAGATGCCCGTATACAGATTTGAAAGAATTTCATGAATGAGATCATTTCTGTTGCGAGGAATGCCATTGGCAGTCAACTCTTGACTCGTATCTTGAGAATGGACGCTGGCCTAAACCCCTCTTTGGAGTAGGCCTACCTTTCTAATCTAACAAGTGAATACTAAATACTTACTAAACTAAACTAAACAAAGTAGTAGATTTCTTCCGTCACAGCTCTGCAGCTGTCCCTCACCAATGTCAAAGATAGGCCACGGATTACATTCAAGGGATATCTTGCTAGGAGAAGTCTGTACAAGCTTGTTAGCCAGATCGAGATGTGGTTCTGTTGGGAATCCAATCTCCTGTCCGAGGAATAGAATCTCTTGCGAGGAATGGCTAGCTCGATCCATCTTGTGGAATACCCCAAGTATCATATCATAGTCATAGCATTGGAGCTCGTATCGTATCGGAACACTTGTATCTCGTATCAACGGAGTCAAGCATCTAATCTATATTCTACTCTTCTACTCTAGAGATTGGGCCTGTACGAAGATCTTTCTTTTTGCGGGCTAAAGATCAGATCACTCTTGTCCCTCCAGTGAAGTGGTAGTTTTCTTGCTTTGCTTATAGAACAGAACTGAGTCTCTTATGTTCGTAACATACATTAAGTGTTACTCACTCCATTGGCATCTACAAGTGGTGCTTACGAGAGAGGCCTGCCTAGACCGAGATAGGAATCATCAGTGGATACGAGCGAGAAGAAAGAAATCTATCTGTCCAGCTTTGGCAGTAGGGAATCATACCAATTCGTCTTTATACTCATTCGTTATACGTGATTCGTTCAACACAGTCTAGTCGATCTGTCTTGTCCCTCGCAACTTGACAGTGGAAACAGAAGCATGAGTGAATCCGTACTGTACTATACTATACTATACTATACTATACTATTAGAACACATCTCTTCACCCAGTGCCATGCCACAGTGAGTGGAGCTAAGGATGAATGCATGGGATCCGTGTTCTAAGTGTTGTCTTAAGTGTTCTAAGTTCAGTTGTATCTTTTTCTTGTAAGTTTCCGAATATTCTAAAAAATATTGGAATGCCTCTGTCTTGTCCTTTGAGAAGTGAGTGGAGGGTAGGATCCCGCCTTCTTATATTCGTCACGTTACAACTCTTATCCTTCGATTTCGCAACGAAGGAACTCAGGCTTGGTATGGTAGGAGGATGGATATGCTTTGTAGCAGAATCAGATGCTGGCTTTATATTCTCTTTTCTATTCTTTTCAAGCGAGAAACGACTAATTCATGAGGAACTCCCGGTTATATTCTATTCATTCCTTGGTTGTTCCGAATCTAGGGACGAGCAGGGATTAGTATAGTATAGAAGTGACTCATGAATTACAACTCTTATCCTTGATTATTATATTATAGTGTGGAAGACGAAGATCTTAAAGAAGAAAAGATGGAGTGCCATGCCACTAAAAGAAACCTAGGTGGGGAAACCGGTTATATTCGTAACAACTCATTGGCTTTTTCAGAGAGAAGTAGCCGCTCCGTCGTCTATTCTATATAGTGCTGCAAGCTGAGAACAAAGTAGCTCTCGCCTAGCAAACTAGATTCGTAACATTGCCTACGAACTCATATCTGCTCCGCATGAAGAAAATCATATCTAAGGATAGAATTCATCAAGCCATAAAATCATAAATCATAGAGAAATGTTCTTCTATCTGCGCATAAGTGCAGTTCCTCAAAATAAAAAACAAGAAAATGGGAGTTCCTCCTATCTGTTCCGCTCAATCAGTGACAGTGGATAGATTCAGAAAAATATCTCGAATTCACTTACATAGAATAGAAACATACTCGTCACATTCGATAGAATTCATCGAAAACATACTCGTCATATGCTCGTCACGGAACTATTTTAGTGACTCGCTCATTACTTAAAAAATATGTCATTCCTTCTATTTTTGGTTTCTTGATTGACGGCACATCTCCGAAAAGATTGGGGGCCCAAAGTGCACCACAGTAGCGCCATCCAAAGGAGGGCCGTGGAGCCGGTAACCTGGCCAGTTTACGAGATGTGATACAGGATCACCTCTGTCATTTCTAGATTCCAATGAGTAACTCCTAACGAGCGAGTAACGACTAATGTTACGAGCATATTGAGGAATCTATTAATCGTTTCATTCATTTAGAATATAAATTGCAAAAACTTGTATTTAGCTCATCCAGAAAAATATTCATAGAACATGTGAAGCAAGGAGACAATCATTTCTTTGGCTAGCAGCAACGATCAAATTAGATTCGTCTTTATGCTTTACACGGAAGTGAGTTGCATCTAAGTTAAGTGACTCGCTCGAGTTTATCATTGATTAAGGGAACAAGCAATCCTCGCTAATCGACTAATACCTAGCGAACCAACCACCTACTCTACTTTTGTATCGGGTGCCCAATATTTGAAAGGCCACTCTACCTCTATGATCAATCAATCCTTCCGAGTACGGGTTGTTGTTGCTTTGCTTATGAAATAACATAATGCCCGCCATCAGGAGGAATCGCTGGCTCGATATCACTCTGAAAGGTGGAATCTCATAGTGAGTTGAGTCAAGTTGTGCGTGCCAACCAATAGCCCTGAACAGTGCCAGTAGCTCCTATCTCGTTCCAGTAGTCCTATCTCTAGTGATGCTTTCCCCCCCAAAGAAGACAGTCAAATCAAGGAAAAAGTACTTTAAAGTATTCGATTCTATTAGCACGCTCCTTCATACCCAACTTGGCCTGCTAAGTAAGATATCATGATTGGAGGGATTTCCAGACATTAGTCATGCTTACAACCAATCCGTATCCCCTTGGTGCCAGCACGGGTTCCTTCATTGTAGGAAAGAGAGATGTAGGGAGATCGCCGTTCCAGGTCCTCCTATCAAACAAAGAAAGGGAACTACCTCCAACTATGGTTACTACTGTAAAGGAGCCGGTTCTAGAAATTTAGAACATAAGTGATCCGGATGCGCTAGACGAGAAATAGCACTAGTAAAGTGAAGCAAGTAGTTGAAAGCGTTGGCGCGAAGCGTTGTTCGAAGATGCATTTTCTATAATTATAATGGAGCAAAAAGCTAGAAAGGGATCATCCGAGAGCCATATGTGAATGTATGGTGCGCTGGGCCAGCGAAGCCATAGAAACTCTCTCTCAAAGCAGTAAGCGAGCTTCGCCATCACTCTATTAGATAGGCCGTGCGTGGGGTAAGAGATCTCTCTCAGCAGTTCGTTCCCTGGGCCTCAAGGTGCGGAGCCTGTATATACGTAATTAGATCGATCTATGAACAAAGGAAAGAGTCAGTCCGGTAAATCTCATATTGGCGTACTATCTAGAGGGATTCGAGATGTGAAAATAGGAGTGGTTGAAGCATCGAAAGGTGTCTCCGTTTTTATTACTTGGTTGGGTGCCAGTCTGTCTGCTTTTTTTTAGTCGAACTCTCGCATCAAAGGGGTATGGGCAATCGCCGCTATCCGTGGACATGACTTGGGAAGTCTTTAGTTGCCACAGGTACGGGTCCGTTCGAGGCAGACTGAGAAGCGGTCTCTTAACAGATAGATCCGGAGATTTTGGAGAAACACGGAATCCTCACTCTACAGCAATTCATGGAAATGGTGCAGTACGGGTCGCGGAAAAAAAGTGCCAGAGTAATTTCGCGGGATTTCTATCGTATACATACAGTTGAGGTACTCCCGCCAATCTCGGGTCCTGCTTCTAGCAACCATAATAACTAGCCGTTTAGCACTCTCGAACTAGATGAGGATTCTCAAAGAATAGCAATGAAATAGCGTAAGAGTGGTGCCTCACATTGGTTAAGTGGTCCGAATAGAGAAGTTCTAAGTGTGAATGGTATCGCCCTGTTTCTCACTCTGTTTTGTAAAGGTAACTGGTTCCACCATCGTTTCCGGGCAGTGATCTCCACTCTGAATAGTCCTCCCTCAAGTTGCAGGTAGGGGTACAGCTTCGTGCGTTGATGGTGAAAACCTATTCTTTTGGAAAGGATCACTCCAATCCGGTTCCGGTTTAAGTAGGAGCGGCATTTCTAGCTGACTATAGAAATCTGGTTGCCGGGCTTTCTTCAAACAATTGGCACTATAGACGTAGTTACGGTAATAGAATTGCCATGTTCCGCGCTCGAGAAGCTATCTATTTTACTTTTACGGTGAGACATAGACAAAAAAATAAATAATTGGAACTCTTTCGTGGTGTAGGTATCTCTCTTTGCAAATTGAGATACCGAGGCCCCTACTTACCTACCGGGTAGGTGGCATAAGAGAATCCTGTGCAGTCGAGCATTTTCATCCTCTCTTCAACCACTGCCAGCAACTTTTTCTACTAGTCGGAAATCAATTCAATATAGTATTGCAATCATGAGCATCACTGGATCTTTAGATCTTCTCGATCTGGCACTTTGGTAAGCTAAGCGGATTGAGTGAACTGACTTTCCTCTCGTTCCGAGAAACAGGTAGATCGGTAAAGCAGGTAAAGAGTGCCGCCCTGTGACTTAAATGCGTAGACTAGCTTCTTCTTTTCTTCGGAATGGCTCCCGGGTTAAAATAGGCTTTAGGCCTACACGAACGGAAGGAAGCAAGCAGTTGGGGCATCAGGAGAAGTTCTTGCTGTGGGAACTCAGATAGCTGACTGGCTGGATAGCACTGGTCTGTCTAGTTCTTGGAGATAGCTCTTGTCTGGTGTCTGGCCTGGGTTTCGAGAGTGAGTTCCGCCTACACGAATGGAAGGAAAAGCAGGTACTTTATAGAGTGGTTTGTATCCACGAGTTTCGTAAGTGGTATCCTTTCTTGTTTGACAATGTGTCAATAGAGCTCTCCTCTTCATTTGCCGTCTCTCTAGATCGAGAGGATTGTGCTTGCTTGTCTGATTCTGGAAACAATGTAGTGATCATTGGAGTGGAGTTTTTTGTATATGCATGCTCCTGCTCATGAGCTTGACTTGAGCACTGTTCCGCATACAGGATTCATTCCAAGCCAAGGGAAGACTCATGATTTCGACCGAAGCGGCCGGATTGGAGGTAGAATAGTTTGCTGGTTGTTTCCAGAGAGAGACAGACTGCCTTCTCTCAGGCTAGGAAGGAGGAAGAGCAATATAAGTCCGCCAATGGAGGAATAGCAAATCAGTCCGCTAGTTCGGCTACAGAATGGAATGGACAAAGGAGTAGACTTGGAAAGGAAGGGTTATCCTTGAATGGAAAGTAAGCACTGCAGGTATCTTCTGTTTATACTAATGGTGCCGCTAGCAATCGGCCTGTTCGCCCACATAACCCTTACCACTCTCTTCGGCTTCTCTTCTCTTACTGAAATCGAGAAAAAAAAGTGAATGGTTTGGCTTGTCGCGGACTCTTCTCCATAACGCCTCCGCTGTTGTGCCATTCTCTAGTCTCATAACTCATGGATGTGCCATAGGTTCGATTCTATTCTCAGCAGCAGCATCACAATCATTGGACCCACAGGCCAAGAAACAAGATTGATCTGGTTTTCTTGCTTGAGTTGTGTCAATGACATAAATAAGTTGTGGTGCCATTCATTCTATCATCCATCGTGTACCGGTCGTCCCTAGTTAGAGACAACCACTTCAACAGGAGCGAGGATGGAATGCTCGACCGGAAGGGATCTTAGGCTGGGCTCGGCCAACGGGAGAGGCTGAAATGATCGAATGAAATGAGAGGAATAAGGCGAGATACGATAGAGATTTCTCAAATCAAGAGCTTATCCGTGGCCTATGCTGCTCTGCCCGGCTTCTAATTCTTAAACGATCTCTTCACCGGAACTCGTAAAAGATAGGGCTCCCCCAGGCCTAGAGCAACGATCAACTCATCTGTTGAATTTCATTCATTTCTGTGCATTGCTTTTTGTTTGGGAATGGGGATCCGGAGTCTTCATTTGAGGCAAAGAGTAGTTCTTGTTTTGGATCAAGCCGGTAGAAATTCGAATCATAAGATTTGCATGATCTGTAATGTAATTTGGCCCAGGCTGATTCCTCTTTCTATTTATCTTGGGCTTAACCCCGCTTCTCTTCGAAACCGAGGCATTCCCCGTAGATAATTTAAGCCAAGGCTTAGGCGTAGAGCTCAACAAAGACAGTCTAGGCTCAAAAATAAAAAGTCAAGTCAGAATATGGAATATGAGTGGGCCGCCAAGGCAAGACTTCTATTCTCCCAACTCCTGAGAACTAATAACAGGATGAAACCGGAGACCAATAGGCGGGCATCTTACCAATAGATCTACGGAAAAACTAGCTAGATCCGGAGAAACTAGCTAGCTATATGATAACCGGAGAAAAAGAGAGTTGTCTTTCTCTTTACCAGATTCCCGAGTGAGAGTCCGCGCTGGCCCCGGGGCAGATATGGACATTGCCAATCCCATAGGCAGATGGAAACTTATTCATTCGAGAACTCTCCACCAACGGAAGATATGGAAATGCACGGTACAACACTTAGCCCTTAGCCCGAGAAAGAGATCTGAATACGGATAGTGGAGTACTTCCCTCCGAAATCCAAAAAGTGCCACGACTTCCTAAACCCACCTTTCAAGTTGCGATACAGGAATAGTTCGATTTCGAAGAATGGCTTGAGTCCAATTCCAATTTGAATTTCTCTTAATTAATACGTTCTCCTAATTAATACGATTCTCTTTACTCCTTTACTCTATGATAAATTACAGTAATTAGCGAATGGTCCGGACTTGTCCGGACGGTTTTCAAAATAATAAAAATAATGATTAATGATTGATTTCTGACTATTCTCTTCTCTTCTCTGTCTCCTTCAAGCTTCAGAAAAAGATTGAAAGTCGGTAATTTCAGGAATGGCGATTTTTGATACGATGCAACTGGTGAGGCCAGATGTGTATACAATCCGCCTTAGAAAAGCGTTGTCCATGGCCTCCTTGATTCTGCTTGGATGAGAACCCACTGGCACTAATCGAATATCGGTTCCCAGCTCGCGCGGAGAGGGGGTCCCACTTTAAAGAGTGTGTATAGTTTTTTAAAGGTACCTCGGTTGTTTAGAAGAGGCCCTGCTGGTGAACATCATTATTCCTTTCTTCAAATCCTTAATCCGGTCAATATATCTCGGATAGAGCTGCAAATCAAAGCAAATACAGTTCTATGTCTCTTTACTTGCGAGTTCTCTTTCCACCACCCACTGCCCGCGCCACGTTCTGCCAGCGGTCCGGCGTGTCCTTGTCGTATGTCGCCAGTGCCCTCTCGAACAGCTTGTTCTGCTTCGTCGTCCATGATGAACTCATGGTTAGATTTCTCTCAATATATGTTCAAGGAAAAGTTTAAGGTGTTCTGTAATGGCTGCAACTGCTACTACTTTAGCTATAAGGTCACTGGCTAGCTTGTGTTTGTATGCAAGAAGAGCGAGGGACAATGCCCAAATGGGAAGCTTTACTGCACTCTGACCTTCAAATAAGGTGCTGCTAACTACTAATATTAGTAATCCTCATAGGCAAAATATACCAGAAAGACTACTTGAAGAATACAAAACAAGGCACTAGGCAGCCCTCCCGGCGAGCATTTCTTTGCCCTTCAGCCCATAGCCATGTCCTGAATGAGTGATATCACCAACTTGCATTGAGGAATACTGCGCATAACAAAAAGCTGCAATGCCGGGGCATTTTCACGTACACTGATGGAATGTCCGTTGGAGACATGGTGCACAATATGCACCATCAGCTGCAGCCCAATACCACGAATTATCTGTACGATGATTCCAATTTCTAAAAGCAGGATCATATTTTGGAATCACAATGCAGATTATTGTACCTCAAAGGTAGGATGAATGTCAATAGAATACATCTAGCTTCCTACCTTTACTTGTCTTCTCTTTACTTGACTAGCCGTTACTTCAACCCGAAACGAAGCAATACTTCTGCTACAAAAGGCAACAATTACTTGTTACTTATTCCTCTATTGGTTTCTCAAAACTAGACATAATGACACCAAAACGAACCGCCATCCGAGTATGGTTACCACTACCTTGGCTAGATTTCCCTAACTGCTCTGTGCTTAACGTCTCTAAAAGGAACTTTGCTGCTCTGCGCATTCAAGGTAGGGCCCTGTTAGAAAAGAGGTGTACCTCTTGAATAAAAGAAGAGCTGAACCCTTCCAAGCTACTAGACCTGGAGGATGATATGAGTGGAACACAGCTTTAGGCCTGCCAACGTAGTTCAAATAAGTAATTTCAATCTTTTATGGCAGATTACTGTGAGGGCCTCTTTCGATTTGTCAACGAGAAGCAGATTACCTTTTAAATATGCACTTTGAACAGCCAAGAAAGCTGATACGCACGAGCACGAACCGAGGTTGTCTTTCTTTTCTATTTCTCCTCAATGCAAAAAGTGGAATCACTCTTTGCAATGGTTGTTATGCTAATTATGATATTATTAGCCGCGTTCGATAAAAAGAGAAATGAGTAGCCGGTATAATAGAGAAAGTATTTTCCAGTTAAGCACTCCGATCTGTGAAGGCTTTCCCGTGCCTCTTTTACTTTCTAGTCACATAGCCTGCTTCCAATTAATTTCGCCGCTTGCTGCCCAATGAACAATAAGGACAGAAGACGATTTTGATTAGCAGACTATCTTTTGTGCCGGAGTTAGAATAGAATGCGCTTTGGTTCACTGATTTGGTGTTCCATCCCGTTTCTTTAAATAGGACGACTTGTCCTTAAGAGTCCTCAGAATATCTGAAAGTGGTGCATTGAACAGCACACTTGTAAGATTGGACTTATTCTTAGACTGGCTACTGGAGGAAAGTTAAGGGATAGTACAGAGTACGGAGTACGGACTCCAGGGATGAATGGGGCGTTTCCTCGAGGGAGGGCATAGATTGCGAGACTTCCATGTCCATATGTCTCAACTGTTGGTCTCTTTTTGAGGTTCTACTATTACGGCAGCTTTGCTTCCGGTGTGCGATCCCGCGCCTTCCCTTCATAGCGCCTATTGGTATTTATGAAATCCTATTGATTTCAGGGTTGTGTATTTCTTTTCGTATATTTATTCTACTTTCTTTAATGGAAAGAATTCCATTCCGACATGATAGGCAAATCCGAGGGGAAGTGGGAAGGGGCCCAGCGTGGCGTGGTGATGTTCGTCTTGAGCGCGCGTACCGAACTATTGATTAGATTATTGGCTCATGAGTCTAGGCCATATGTGTTCTTCGTATATGATTCCTATGGCTTAAAAGTATATGATTCCTATCTAAGAGAAGAGCCTGGTATTTCAAGTAGAATTCAGTGCCGGTGCCTGGTCAGGTTCTAGGCAAGTCAACCCAAGGTCAGGTGCTCGCTATCCAGCCAGTCATCCTCAGAACTCTTTTTGTGATGTCTCCAGGTCTGGTCTAAAGGTGCCGTCTCTAGATCGATAGTCCAGGGAAACCGAAAGGAAGGGATTGATTAGGTTATGTACCCAAAAGTCGAGTAGGGAAAGCACAACTATCAACGTTTGATTGAGGGTTAGCGGTCAAGAGTATGCGCCGTTCTAGGTAGCGGCTTCCTGCTGTTCCGATTCATCTTCCGCTTCTTCCCATAGCAGTATAACAATTGAGCACTCACTTATATGATCTTCAAGGCGCGCAGCGGTGAGGGGAATAGAAATCCTCTCGAGTGGAACCTTAGCGGCCTTTGTCAGCAGCAAATAACCTACTGCGATTCAGGTAAGAACTAGCTATGACAAGCTATTTGCGAATCACCGGAATCAGATGCTTGAGATGAGAACACTTCTGCTTAATATTTTCATTATCTTATTTGAGTCTATGATCAAACAACTATAACTGAATCATCTAGAAAGAGTGCCTCGCTGCATCTTCTCATTTGGAGCATGAGATGCTTGAAAAACGCCTTCCCTGTTTATTCGTTGATATTCTGGACAACCTTCTCATTTTTCTTTATCCAGCCCGAATGTGGAGAGAGTAAAAGGCCGCGGCAGGGCTACTTCTTCTAGGTGTGAATTCTACCAAACCAAGGAAGGGGGAGTTCTGACTCTATTTAGAAAGTTTTGATCATCATTAGTTTAGTATTGTAATTACGTCTGTTTTCTGGACTTGGATCTCCTACCTCCTGCGCCGATTGTTCATTCTTTAGTGAAAAGTAAGAAGAGGCGCGCAGGGAAAAGGGTCAAGTTCTGGAGATCGGATTGGCGAGGAGAGTATTTATTAAATAGGAAAGCTCTCTTCTTGTCTGCGTACACCTATAGCTGCTGGACTGACCCCAGAGTCATATAATTCCAAAATTCCTAAATGGATGTGAGTAGGCTCGTTTGGCCTTTTTAGCCTCAGAACGGAAAGAGTGAAGCCTTTGTTCGTAACTTTAAAGTAAAGCAACGGATTTGATTTCTTTCTAGCGCTCTTTTTTCTATTTCTAGCGCGAAAGCCTTTGCGCGTTAGTCACGCGCATCCTAACTTGCTAGATCCGTTGCGCTGAAGCGCAGCCGTTTTCTTGCTGCATCCTAACTCTGGATCCGTTCCGTACACGCGGATCCGTGGCACTTGCTCACTAGCCTTTCTAAATAGTTTTAGTTAGGCGCATCCTAACTTCTTAATATCTGGGTGCCAGAGCTCACTTGCTTTTTTATAGAGTCTTCTTTCTTCAACCTGGCACTGCTTGGGACTTGATGCTTTGCTTGTGACTTGACTAGTACTATGGTGTGTTAGTGACTAAGACTTCCCTGATCTTGCTTTCTCTCAATAGGCAGAATCTTTCTTTCCGTGACTGCTCTCCTGCTAGTCATTTCTAAGGTCTTATGGGTAGTAAGCGGGCACCGAAGTCAGTGCTGTATAGAACTGAAACTCTTTGACTTGACCCAAGAAGGTGGAGTCCATTAGTCATATTTGCTAACCGGTTAAAACTCTTAGGCTTTGTGTTCATTTGAGCCTACAAAGAGACATATAAATGCTTTCTGTCTGCCGATAACCAACTGGCTTTGTTTTGCTCTTTGGAATACCATTTCCTCCCTATGGAGCTGGTCAATTGAATCGGCTTGCTACACTTTCCATGGAATTCTGTACTATTTAAATAGGAGCAGGATGATCATTCTATTCCTTCACTTTGCTATAGACAATAAGTGCCAGAACGGATTGATTCTCGACAAGGCTCAAACAGTGCTTCTGTCTACACTAATTTGATAGCTGGACAATAGTCAACAACTTCGAAACAACGGCACTCCACTGGCAGTTCAAACTACTGGCTTTGACATTCTGTTCCGGTAATTTGAGACAAATTCAGAAGCGGCACTTGTTGAACAATTCTATCAATATGTGGCGGTTTGAGATCAATGTCATATCAAAACCTAGATTAGGTGCCAAAAGGAGAGTGCAACGGTAGAAGTCAGCAAGGGGGAATGGGTTAAGAAGTGCCGGGAAGCAGCTATTGCCCGAGGTTAGAAAAAGATGGGAACCAATCCTTTCAAGGCAAGTCAATACTCCACTCTACGCGCCATTCGAGGAATAGGGTCAATTGTTAGTTAGAAATGCATTGACCAGTTCCATTTCCTTGTTCGTCCTACTTTGATTTGAAGAAAGCAGTCAATGAGAAAGATGCATCCGGAGCTAGTAGTTACTTAGAAAAGTGCGGAACCTTACCTGTATGAGATCTGTATCAACTTTTCTATAGACCTGGTCGTGTCATTGCAGTGAGTGCCATACCATAGCCATAGGGTTGTATTTATCTTGGCGAGGCTTCGATTCTATTCTCGAGTCAAGTCTAGTCGACTTAAGCTCCTAGTATAGTAGGTGATCTATGACATTAGCACAAGCCGATACCGGCGAAGCAGCACCAGACAGAGGCATATTGACAACTCCTCCAAATCTAGACGGAGTCTATTCACTGCTATTAGAGCCAAAAGGATTGATCCCTTTATATAGAAAAGGTTCACCACTTCCAATCTTCTTAGAGTCGATTCTATTAGATCGGCCCTTATCTGCCACAGGAAAGATTGACCAGAAACGAGGCAGCCAATAGATCACAACACAAACACAACAACAAAATACGAATGCAAGCTCTTGTTCCCGGCAAGCCTATCCTTCTGTCTTCAGCCTATCTAGAATATGTATATTACAGCTTACACACTATCGCAACCTTCCTTTTTGGTAGCCGATTCCCGGGGGAAGTGAAATGAAGTAGTCGACGTTTGTGTTGTAGGCCCGGTAGTTATGATACGATCTTTAGCAAGTGCCATCGAGAAATTGACTCTGCTCAGCGCATTTTCAAAAGCTTAGAAATAGGAAATAGATTCTAAAAGCTCATGGGTAAAGGGCGAAGAGGTTGTTACATGAGATGGGAAATGAGATTAGCCCACAGGAGCTTGGTATTTTAGCTAGCTTGGTACAGTAGGCGCGCAGCGGAGAAGAGAAGCTTATTATGACTCTATGCCCGCCAGGTTCTATCTACATGCTTAACACAGGCAAGCAAGTAGTTCCAATTTTTCTTCTCACATTCAGCGTCATAAAATTGAAAGCAAGCAGATGAACGCTGTTTAGTTGAAAAAAAGCATCCCCCATCATCCTCATTCGATCCTGCCGAAGAAAGAGTTGAATAAGCTAGGAAAGGGCCCCTAAGCTAGAGCTAGAAGGGCTAAGATACAAAGACAAAGTAGGTTTAAAGCTAAGAGTTCACTTTTCTCAAGCAGATAAGCCAGATAATAAAGCGGATAACCCTGTGCTATTCCATGCATACTTGAGCTACAGTATAGTATTTTGAAACCCTTTTTCACTTACTTTGACAAGCAAAGGCTACTTCGGACAATATAGACAAGATCAGACACCTTTTAGCTATGTTTCTTTAGAGGAAAGAACCAATAGTCGGGTCGGACCCCTCCCGCCTTTAACTACTAGAGCTGTAGTTATACTACTCTACTAATCCCAAACCCCTAACTTAAGAGGAGGAATGGTTAACCCATACTTTTATTGAACTGATAGACTTGTATTTTATGTTGGAAAAGAGTTCCATCTCAGAAATTAAGGGAATGCAAAATATCATATTATGGTGATCGAGATCACCTGCTGTGCTGGGAATCCAGGTTCCCCACTTTTCGACTCTACTCGAGCAAGCAAAAATAGTAATGATTTACGATTCGAGGAATGAATCGGGTTAGCCACCCACAGTATGTCGGGCGTGTAACCATTTAACAGTTCAAAACCCAACAAATCGGGTTCCTTAATTGACTTGATGCTTAGAGGAGTTGTTCCCGGTACTACTAGGTTATAGCTTAACCGACCCAGGAGACGACGTAAAGACTATAGAGATAAGAGGTAGAAGGAAATTACTATAGGGTACAGCCTTGGGTAGTCTTAGGGTTTTCCAAGATATGATATGATCGGGTTATTTATTCAAATTGGAAATAGCTAGAACTCCTGCGCAGGCTTGCTGTACTGAATCTCTTTATAGTCTACCTGTCAAGCCGGGCAGGGCTGGGTTTATTATTCCACTATGTGGGTTTTAGGTTTTCCAGTTTCATTGAAGCAACTCCTTTCGCTTTCATCTGTTCAACTAAGGATAAGGAGAGGAGGAAGGAATCAAATCAACGAGAAATACTATACTCGAACTCGAAATTTCGAGTTGCGAAGGAAAAGCGTGAAACCCGACAATGTCAACTCTCAACTCTACATGTTAGAAGGAGCTAAATCAATAGGTGCTGGAGCTGCTACAATTGCTTTAGCGGGAGCTGCTGTCGGTATTGGAAACGTTCTCAGTTCTTCGATTCATTCCGTGGCGCGAAATCCTTCATTGGCTAAACAATCATTCGGTTATGCCATTTTGGGCTTTGCTCTCACCGAAGCTATTGCATCGTTTGCCCCAATGATGGCCTTTCTGATCTCATTCGTTTTCTAATTCGTAAAAATAAGGTGTAGTTTCTCCGTCTTCCTGGGAAGGAAAATAAATAGAGATGACGAGGCCCCTACTTACCTACCGGGTAGGTGGGGGGAAAGAAGAGTGGGTTAGCGGGCTTCTTTCACTTGAGTTTCGGGTGTTAATTCAAATGGGCCTCAGATTAAGAGGAGTAAGAAGACGGGGACCCCAGGGGGAGGAGCTTCCTAGCTACCTCCAAGAGAACGAAGAAGAATAGGACGAAAGAGGAAACAAAGAAATCGTCAAGTTGGGAGGAGCCTGAAAAAGACAACGAAGATGCATGTCATACTAACCTAACCCACGATCGGGCGCATTCCCGAAAGGCCCAAGGCGAATACAGAGGCTAAGAATCAAAGCAAGGACTTTTTTATTTGAAAAAGATGATAAAACAGGTCAAAGAGCCAATAGAGGGATGTGCTCGCCGCACTTCTTAGCGTTTTCGATGCAAAATCATTTGTCGCGGGAATTACGAGAAGTCCTCATTCAAGCACTAGAAAAACCAGAGGAATTTAAAGCCCCGAAAGAAAGATGATGGAAACAATGCACATCGACCAAGTAGCGACCATTACCTTTGAGGATGAGGACCTGATAAACGGATCTGCTAATCATAATAAACCCTTGTATGTCACGGAGCTTAACTTCACTTAAGTTGGTGGATCCAGGTTGTCTACAAACATAAACATTCTCCCTTTGAAGAAAATCACAAATGACATTGAGTGAGCGCAAGTCTATAGGGTCCATGGGTTCAATCAAAACTCTCAGAAAGCTCTGGGGGCAATTACACTGCCCATGCAATTCGGTTCATTTCCGACCTTGGTCAAATTCTATGTCATTGACGCCGACACTTCCTACCGAGCCCGGGACCTTGGTTACATGAAAACCGAATGGTGCCCTCGACCTGTGTTTGAAGAAAATTACGAACAGAATAAGAGGCTACGCGCAGTACTACGCGGTGCATGGCATTGAAACAGAAGAAGAGCATGGCACCCGTCTCCCGAAAAGTGTGTAAGATGACCAGCCTCCTATGCCCCGATATGTTGAAAGGAAAGAACGTGGAGCAAGCGCTTCCGATCAGGTGTGGTCAATTTGATAGCTGCCAGTTTGCAAAATTATGGTTGTCCTATCGGCGCTAGAAGAAGCGTCCATACGCCGCTTTTAGGTATCTCCGCTTCAGACTGAAGTTTCCCACGGCTTAGAATAGAAGACGTTGAAGCCGCACTAGCTATGTGCCAGGACGATGATACAGCAAGATTAAGGATCTCCGTAAACAGAAGAAACTCAAGTGAAAGAAGCCCACTAATTGAATAGTCAACTTAGATGGTTCCACTAGAATGGAGGGCAACTTCGGACACTCCTCTTATTTTACTAACTTAATATTCTCTGGCTGGTTCTTAGAGTTTTCGTCCTGACATTGTTAAGCATACTGCGATTCACACACCTACCGACTTACGACTGCTTACACAATAAAGGTTTTCACTACCTTAGCTTACGGATAGAATGAATGCTTGTACTTGCCCAAGGTGACTTCGCATTACTCTATACACAGGGTACTGTACTATAGGGTTAGGGTTAGGGTTAGGGTAGGGTTCCGTTGAGATGAGCCTTCCCCACTGTACAAGAGTTATAATATTCTATTAGATTGGGAACGCTGGTTTTCTTTTAAGAAAAGACACAGAGTCCTACTTGGGATTGGGACTTCCACAGTAGCTCCTTTACCAAGACTTGATAAAGTAGTTCGCAGTAAAGAAAGAACACGGATACGTTACTAATAATAATAAGATTGGAGTTAAGATGCGGATCAATTTGATATGCTATTTGTTATTAAACACTGGTGTAGTACGACTACATACATAGCCTTCTTATCAGGGTGAAATAAGTATTCAAAGTACCAGCAACACTCGAGAAGAGAGATTCTGTCGAAAGAAGAAGTGCGCCAACGCTGGAGACCTACAATATACCATATCCGAGGGGCTACCCAACAAGGAGTAGCTACCCAGTGCGATAGCTTGCTTTTACTAATTAATAAAGGACCAACTTCTATACTCTCCGTGAGAGACATCGGAAGAATAAGGGCTTGACGGGATGGGCTAATTGAAGAGATATTTAAGCCCCCTATGAATTCAATGTGCACGCGGACCGGGGGAAATCCGCTTTGGGCGAGCGTGATGAAACTCCTTCTCATTCACTCGGTCGAGATCTGGTGTGAACGAATAGGCTATGAGAAAGTGAACTTGACTACGCGCTGTCGGGTATTACGTTGGTGGGAGAAAGAGACATGAATACTCCTCCTCGCTTACTGTATTTCCTGGCTTTGCTGCTTATCTTTACTCGTTTGAAATAGTCGGCTAGCTTTTCACTAGTTTCTAGATTGAAAGTTAGGCGAATTCCACACTGAAATGCTTAATTCAAAGCAGACTAGGTCTTTGCTTGCTTTAGTACAGACATCCCCGGTGATGAACTCGCTACCTACTTGAACATCCCATTTACTTTCCTTTTCTCTCTGCCGGCTGAGCGCTTATTCAAGTAGTTTTTCTTTACTATAATATAATATAAGCCCCACCTATTACTTCTGCTAATCTTGGATTGCCGAGCCGAACAGACACTGTACCTACCTCAGCCAGGATTTTGGACAGCAAAAGATGGCCAGGATGTAACACATTAGGAGGGATAGGCTCCGCTGAAATAGCCACTCGGGACAATAAAACTTGACACGGTTGCTTTGCTTTAGCTATAACAGGAGGAATAGCCTTCATCTAGAGTGAAATCATTATTAGATAGGATATTCTTTGAATTCACATAGAAAAGTCTAGTCTACTGAATATATGATACTGAAAGCAAGACGTAGGCGTTGGCAAAGGAATTTGCCTTTACTATACTATACTATAACGCACACGTTTCATTATTGTTGCTTTACTATATATGATATGATATGATATTCCTTTTATCATGAATTGGATTGGAACCAAGGAAGTTTTATAGCTTATTGAATTTTGGGGAAAGAATCACTCTCACTTATAGGCTTACTAGTTCCCGTAGTTCCACTACACAGTTCATCAGTTGGAAATAGAGTCCTATTGCTTTAGTAGGGGTTGTAAGATCACACCTGAAACTTTGGTTGTAATCCCTGGGGCATTTAACCTTGTTTTTCCCTTGTGAGCCGCCTATGTAAATCCACGATCTTTAGGCAAATTTGAATCAATCATCGCTCCAGTGAGTAACGTATTTTTTGGACTTGTAATAATAGCCTTGTCCAGTAGCGAAGTACTAACTTCTTTACTTTGCTTGCCCTGTCCGCCTTTCAGGAAGCCTACTTGGCGATGAACAAGACTTTGAAGGTCGAGTAAACTATTCGAAGGCCGATTCAGTCCTCTTTTTTGATGTTGTAGAGTCCGTAACTGGTCTTTTCTTTGGGAATGGTAACCTTACCCCGTGGTCAAACTCTTGTCTTGTGGGTGGTCAATCTCAAACTCTTTATTAATATAGGCGGATATTCTAAGAAGGCTAATAATCATTCTCAAAAAATCCTTGCCTAAATCTGCGCCATCTGTGTCCGTCTAGTGAAGATAGCTAATGGATTCCTCCCCAAGCTTCTTTCTTATTAGTTGCCTCAGCACCCGAGTAATAGACAGTGGGACTAGTTCTTAGTAGGCAAGCACCTCCTTGAGTGTCCAGTGTCAAAAGAATGCCAGGACCAGCCGATCCATCCAAGGTGAATGAGCCGCACGAACTGCTAACTACAGATAATTCTTCATTTGCTCCTTGGTTTAGACTTTAGAACAGCACTAGATCTTAAGTATAAGTAATTGTGGGAGCAGACCTCCTAAAGCACCAGACCATTTTATGAACCAATTGCAAGTAAAAGTAGTCTTTGCAGCAAGTTAAACAATAGTATCACAAGTTCACAACTATGAATGCTCACACTCAGGATAGACGCCCAGCTTTATTAAGAAAGCCAAAGTTCATACAATAAAAAAGGAAATAAGGAAAGCAGGGGACACCTGCGTTACAATGAGGTAATCTGACTTATAACGACTCCTGAACAACTCAAACACTAGAAAGCACTAGTATCACCAAACCAACAACTGAGCTTTCGACAGACGGACTTAGTCTTTCTTCAGGTCCCGCTAACCTAGTGATGTAGAAGATTAGCGCCGGATGGCACAAGGCGCTTTGCTGTGCAGCCTCTCCACAGAATTTTGCTGCATGCTGTGATGGTGGAACTGTCATTTTGGGGAAGAAGAAAGCCGCCCCCTTTTGCGGCAGAGTGGGCAGCATCGCTTTCCCTCGCGTAGCTTCGATGCCATGAAAAAGCAGAACAGAAAAAAGACAAGAAAAAGAAAAAACAGTATCTTTTGGATTCCTGCCATTAATTACAGGAAAACGAATTGTGGAGCTGTAGGCTTCAAAGTAAGGGGAGGACCGAGATTATATACCCAGCAGCAGCGCGGGATCGAAGGGCTTGGTTGGAAGGTAAGTTGGTGGTAGGTTAGGGGTCTTTCCCGCGTGATAGGCTTGGCGCTTCCCGCCTGATAGATAACCACCACCACCTTTTACATGCAAGACTGCCATGCGGCACGAATTTCACGGTAGGTACAATCCTGATAAGTTTGCAGCAGTTGAGTCATGCCTTTGTAAACAAACCTTTCCCACCTTTAACAAACCGATCCAAAACCAAGAAAGAAAGAAAAGAAGGAATTTTAGCACAAGGTTCGCCAGACTTGCTTCTCGCTGCGCTCGATCAAAGAAAGATAAATCGAACAAGAGCTGCGCTCGACCAAGAAGTCATGGGGCTAGCTCGAACGATATAAAGATGGAATCAGCAGTGTCAGAAGGTACTTCAACCAAAACAGAGTAGCATGGCCGGGCAGTAAGCTTTCGAAGCCTGTGTTCTCCCGAATAGCAATAGAATATTTTCTGACGGTATTTTCATTTTTTCAAGTGCTATTGCCTTCTCGGTATCGTTTTCTTCAAGAAGGGAAGGAATCGGGGGTTCCGGGCAAGACTGTTTGGCTCTATGTTCAGGAACCCTCAGGGAAGAAAGAGGAAAGTAGCATAGCAGAGAAAAGAATCTCTGTTCTCAGTCTAAGTAAGCCCGTCCTAGCAATAGTGGCTGAAGCTGGTCTCGATCTCGAACTCAAACTGATGCCTAGCTGCCTCCATCTCCGCTTCCTTCTACTACCAGCGTGCGCTCATCCCTTGCTTGTTCTTTCAGGACTGAGTATGATGAAATATTTGGAGATCTGACTTACTTTAGTCCGTATCGTCGGTCTACTTCTGACAAGCAAAAGGCATAATATCCCCAATGAGTCAGGAATAGAAGATGCCAACGTGTTGAGACCGACCTAAAGATCTTGTCAAACAATACAGGCTTTCTTCCAAAGAATATCCCACTTTGTTGGCTGGCCTGGAAAATCTTCCTAGCCTTGACTGTCGTTGCGTTTAACGAGCTTGACAAAACTACCTCCCCGCTTCTCAAAACAAGGCAGATTAAGGGAGAATGCCATCTTTTTCGTAGATAGTCAGAGTTCGAGCTACTGGACTGGCTTCGGCTTCTTCCTTCGAGTTAGAGTGCCCAATGCTAATATTCTCAAATGCCTTAACCGTAATTTTCGTTGATTCGTTTAGACTTCATCCTATATACGCTTATGGACAGGCAGAAATGAACGGATACCATTCTCCAGAGCCAGAGATAGTAGCTTAATTAGCTTAGGTTTCAATCCTAACGCACGAGAAGAAAAACGAAAAGCATGGGACTTCCAGTACGATAGGGCCGGACCTCAATGGTCCTTTATGTCTGAAGCGGATGTGAGCGTGGTCAACCGTGAGCCGTGTGCACTGCCATGCCAGGCGTCGGAACGCTAATCGGAGCACATAGAGTGGGCGGTGGCAAAGCAGTCATCGCGCGTGTGTGTATCTCTCCCCGAGAAGAGGCGCATGGGGTAGCGAGGCAAATCGTGTTTCATCAAATGTGACATGTCTTGAGACGTGCGGGGATCATAACAGCAGTACCCCTTGTGCTGATCACTATAGCCAACGAAAATAAATGACTTTTTTCTCAAAGGATTTACTTTGGCCACACCGTCTTGATCAAAGAGCTCGGGTTACACAAATCTCCCTTCTTTGTGTACTGGAACAGCTACCACTTCCTTTTCCTTTTCCTTATCCTTAGAACAGCACTAACTTACCGCTCTCTATACTATATAAAAATAAAAGAAAGAGAATAGCTCCATAACAAAAAAAATAGTGAACTGCCATGAATTACACACACGCTAGTAGTGGCTCGGCTAGAGGACTACAGCAGCCGAAGCCGTGATTTGTATGGTATGTCTTGCCCTCAATGTCTGGTTGGTTGGTAAGTCACTAAATCCCTATCTCCCGGTGGTCGAGTACCCCCGACGCGTCGAATGGGTTGTTTAGTCTGACTTCTTGTGCTGGCCCGACATCATTCTGTCTCCCGCATTCTCTCCTTTCATCGGTTTGTTTTTTTTACTTCGCTTCGCGATTAGAGTTGTACGCATCATGCATGGGAATCCTTCCGTCCTTGATGTTAACGCTCTCGTGCGGGTCAAAGGCATCTCGAAGGAAGCTGCTCCGCATATGCGATCACCTCCATGTACCTACAGATGAGGGCTCCAACGCCTACTGTACAATCATGTGGGAAGTGCATCCTGCACACCAGAAAGTAAGTGGCGTACGCCACACCCCCTCCCCCTGTACCTACACCCATTGAAACGTTTATTGTCTGACAATCTCCGACGCGACGCGCAACGCCCCATGCAAATCCCTACGTCGGTCGATCGATGCGCACAGAAGGAGAGCTTGTCCATAACGAAAACGCGTATGTTAAGTAAAGTTATGTTAAGTTAAGTAAAGTAAAGTAAAGTAAGGACAGCAAGCCAGTAATGAGAATAAGCTCTTCATCTTAGTTTCCGCTTTCAGACAAGTACAGCGTCCACTTTTCTCATATTTGCAAATTGCAGATCTTCATCTTAATAGGATGTTGGCTAAAATAAGGGAGGGATCGGATCCAAATACGCAGTGCAAGATGAATGGCCGAAAGAAAGATTAGAAAGTATGCCCTCGATTGGGCTGTGACCGACACACTCACATTGAGTCGCCGATACAGGTAGTGGTCAGTCTGCGCAAAGCCATAATACCAGATATCGGAAAGCGAAGCGTGGTGCTAACATGACTAAAAAAACGATTCGGAAATCTGGAACGAAGAGAAGTTAGTAAATAGGCCTTTTGGGAAGCCCTTGATCGAGTAGTGAAAGCATTTGATCCATCAGATCAGTGCTTGATCTTCTACTTATACTTAATAGGTTCAAGACCTAAATAAAGGAATGAAAACTGCTGCAAGATCCGCTTACTTCTTTCTCTTAGTCAGCTCTATCTCATATTGCCTACGAGCTCTCGTAGTATCTCACAGCAGTATCGAATAATGAAAAGAAGGAAAGCTCTATTGAATAAGCCAAGGATAGAGAGAGGCCCCTTAAAGAACTATTTGAGAAAAGGAATATATCTCCAGGTTATTCATTCAATCCTAATTTTCAATCTCGCGAATTCAATAAAAAGAACTCAAGGCTGCTTTAAGACTAGTTAAAAAGAAAAGGTTCCACCCTTCTAGTTAGACAACCGATATGCGACATCATACTTAGTATGGGAGTTGCCGCTGATCTGCGACATCAATAGATAAGCATGGTATGCGAATATGTGTTGTTGATCTCTGCATCGCGATGCTACTTTCGTAGGGGAGAGCAGTCAGTCCCCACCAAGGTGGGTCTAAGGGCTTTTTGGGGGGGTAATTTCGCTTCGTTCATCTTCAAGTGCCGACAGTTTCTATTCCCGAGTGTGAAAAGCCAGTACTGGATAGACGGTTTAGATACGTCACTGAGTGCCCCATGGGTCATCTTGTTTCCTATTTATTGGAAGCTACATAAAGCATCCCTATATTAAGATGAAGTAAGAAAGCATCAGTCCTCTTTTTTTCTGTCTTCTATGAAAGAATGTAGCTCGCTCCCTCTGCGGAACTGTTTGAGTTTTAGCATTGACCCCATTTCCTTTTGATCGTATTACGCTTGACTCGCTGCAAAACATTTCGCTTTCTGCGCTCGCTCGTACGTGGTTTACACTCCTTGCCTTTCATCTTACTTTTCCATCGGGCAATTGTTTGTTTTCAACTGGATTGGATTCCAAAGCAAAGATAGGCAACTTTCACTTGAAAGAAAGGAGCTTCAGAACTATTGTATTCCACCGAATAAGAATAAGAGCAAGAAGGGGCTATCTTTGTGAAGGGACCGGCACCAGAAAGTAGATCATATGGCCTTTCTTTCGCCAAAAAAAATAAAGTAAAGCCAGAAATGCAGCAAAGCAAGTCGTCTTTGGTTTGGAGCGAAATTCCCGGATGTATAGGCTTGATCGAGTGCCTTACCTGAAATCGACGATCTAAAGTGGGTTCTTTAGCTTGCTCCGACAGAGGTCTCCTTCTCCCTTAGCAGCGAGACCAGTCCCTACCTCTTTTCCAGAAATCTTTCATACCTTTTCTACGCCTAAAACAAGTTCATGTCTCTCCTCTCTGAAAAGTAAGTCGGACCTTATTGAAAAGTAGTACGCTTTCTTTCGTGGTGTTCAGGATCCCGTGCTTTGTAGTTCACGCATGGCTTTCTCTAACGAAGCTAATGCCGAATTAAAGACCTTAAACGGAGGAGGTGGCGAAAAACAAAAAAAGAGAAAGAGCTTACAAACTTCTCTGAACCCGGTAGCCAGCGGAGCCCTTATTCATGCATGGGTTAGGGACTAGCATTGAACAAAGTTGGTGACAGCCGAAGAAAAAGTGAAAGGGCAAGTAAATAATCTAAACATGCGCAAAAAAAGAAAAAAAGTAACGCGCCCTACCTGTTAGTATTAGTAAAGTAAGGCCTTCCAGAGCCACACAGACATACACGCGGAGCGGATGAGGGCACTGAAATAAATGGATGTCGATCCAAATTGCATAGAAAAAAAAGAAAGAAGTTCATACTTGATGAAACGCACATCATCCAATGAATGATTTAAGAACACAGACAGAGAGATATTGACTTTTTTCACATCTGTAACTACATTCTCACATTTCTTTTTTGATCTTTTTATGCGATCGGAAAACGAATGAGATCAGAAAGATAGGCAGACGACTTGACGATAAGGTCGGATGTTTCCGTGAGCAGTAAGCAGCGGATCTCCCCTTTTTTTGGGGAAAGCTGGTGGCCCTTTTGGCGTGTTAATTCGGGCGGCCTTCTTCGTTCGGTAGATCCGGTCGAGGTGGTTTTCGTTTACCAGCGCGTAGGTGGTTGAAGTTCCTATGACCGAGTCTTTCTGGCCCCTGTGAACATATTTTCTTAATGTATTAAAGAGGGCCTCTCTAACCGGTGAAAAGTGGTAGGTGTCCACTAACGGCTATTCCTGGCTCGGCTCCGATAACGCAATTCCGGGAGGAGTCGGTAGTTGGGCACTGGATCCCTTCGGACCTGGAGAACGTGTGACACTGGGTCGGGGTTTGGTGAACCAACAGGTCGCTCCTTTAGTTGAAGTATCGGGCCCCTTTTTCGTTGCCTAGGTTACACCTTCGGAATACCCCAGACGGGGATTTCGCTCTATTCCCCCCAATCTTCACTTTACGCCACGCCGACTCTCCGTCGTGGAATTAGACCAAGGGTCGAAGACCCATACCATAGGACCCCGTCTCCCGTATCTTATCTTTCGCACGTAGGAGATCGAGACACAGCCTTAGGGCTATGGGGAAAGTAGATCGATTGCCCAAGAATTACAACTACATAGAGGGTCTCTACAAGTCTATAAAGAAGTTTCCAAAAATTGATCGGTAGTAGTCCGGTCGCACCCGAACAATAATATTCCAGAGGGAAATGCACCTAAGATCAAATATTTTGAGCCGGCTTCCGTGGAAAATTCAGACTTTCTTTTTGATGCTGCGATCACATAAAAACATAAACTTTGAAGCTCAATAGCTAAATACATGGCAATTAAATCATGAGCCGGGATCATTAAGAGCATACTGCGAGTAGGAAGTGGAATTAATACAATGAATTCAAAAGCATCAAACCTCTCTTTTTCGAAAGAATCGAAACACATCGAAATGGTACCAGCCGTACTTAATAATAGAAGGATTTGGCAGAAATATGTAAAATTGTCCCTCCTAAAAAAATTATTCCAGAATAAATGGGCAATAGTTAGGAGAGGTGCGCCAGCGGCGAGCAGAAGCAAGGTTATTAGATACCGAAGGAAAGCCCGGCCAGAACCACACGTGCAAGTTTCCCTGCATGTGGCTCGTCCGTGATAACTTCTTCGGATTTGCGTGAACTAGCGGACCGATCACTAAGTGGTTAGTACCTCCAGCATGAGCGAACCTTTTCTGAACTGGTTAGGAATGGGCGCCACTATCCCAGCCCGGATCGGATCCAGCCGGGTTCTATTGATCATGTCCCCTTCCCAACAGTTGTACCTTGTCTTGGGGCGTCTTTCTTTGGCTTTACTATCAAGCCCGCCCGCCCAGACGCGGCGCCCTTTCGCATTATCATCTACCGCCCTTTCTTTCCTCCCGTCCCTTCACGCATGAAGATCGTCGTATGTATGTTCGACTTCGGTTGCCGGTGCAATAGAATTGGCGGGAGTATATTATGGCAGGATCAGTCACCTGGGCAAACCAACCCTCCTCCAAGAAGAATTGTGCTATGCCCCCCCCCGATATCCCTATAGAGCGAAAGAGCTGCCTGGTGATCCCTAGGTTGCAGCACGTCCGGTCGTTAACTCCTCGCTAGCTGCCGCCGTTTTTAGGACCGACCGACGCCTCACCTGCATGCACAGGTACCTACGTAGTGTAGTGTCGGTCGCACATTCATAATAGCGTTCGGACTCATGTGCCTTCCTGAACCAGGGGAGTTCCCTTGCTCCTGCTGCGTACGATTAGCCAGCCTTGCGGCGGCAAAAGGATTAGGACGTCCCCCCATGCTAAGGTTCCCTGCGGTCCGGCCGCATTAGGTTAGGGAGCTGGGCGATAATAGCTCCTCCGCATCCCAAGCGCGCTGCCCTCCTAGGCGCGCAACACTAAGTAATCCAAGCCAACCCACATTACTAACTAACGGTGGATAATCATCTTTCTTAGAGGTACTAAATACAACTCCATGAATGAGCAAAATGAAGGTTGCGTTAATGAGAAAGATCTCTGGGGAAACCGCTAAAAAAAGATTGAACATGTGTTTCGATAACTTCTTCTGCTTTCATTTCCTCTCCTCCGTCTGCAAAATCACTGAGTTAATTCAAAAGTCCTGTTAGGTCACATAAAGGCGCTTGCCGCTAAACTAAAATAGGAATGCTTAAATATGCCCCCGCCCCCTTTTGAGATCTTCATATTGAAACAATAGTAGCGCATGCTCATACTCAGCCCTTTCGAGCTGAGCACGGCTGCGGGCGACCATCGGATCCTTTGCGCCAATTCATGGCACCTCCTGGAAGTGGTCTGTGCATCCAGGTAATCCTGGTTGTGCGAAACCACCTCCAAAAAGAAGATGGATCCTTCCCCATTCTCCCGCAGATCTTGATAAGCTGCCCGGAGAATAGAAAGATTATCCATTCCTTTGTCCAGATAGGAACGAACCGCCTCTTCTAAAATGTACGGCTCGAGGGCTTGTTAAGGAGGGAAGGAGGGAAAACGAAAGGCGTTTTCTGGTTAAATACATTACAAGATGTTTTTCCATACTTTCCGCCTTCAAGTCCTATCTCCGTCTAGGACCTCTGAGGTGTCTCATTCCCATCTCCTCTCTCTCGAGATTAGCTTCCGTCCCTTTAGAAGCCCGGAGGTCCCGGAAATCCTTATAAATTTAAGCGAAATAGGGTCCCTAAAACTTTGTAAGATTTCGGGCATCCCCGTGGCGCTCAGTTAAATCATCCACCAAGTGGGCTGGGCGCAACTCGCCCACTTTCTTCGACCCCAATTCATTGTAAAAACAAATAATGATTGGTTTCAATTCTTCTTCAATATCGAATAACTGTTCCATAGTCCTGATATCTTGCTCGGTAAGCGGCCTTGAAGGTGCACTGCTGTCCTCTGGCTGGTCCGGCCCAAGCGGAGCACTCGACGGCTCTCCCCGATCAGTTGGCTGAATCGATGGATTAGGCGCCGCTAAAGCCATTTCCGGCTGCTGCACCTCTTGCCCAGGTTCCACAGGTGCCCCGGGTATCTCCCGAGAAAGCCCCTGGAAAAACGACGAGGACGGGCTAGAGGTTCCATCGGGGTTGCCCGCAGCGGATCCCCCCCGCATTCTGATCAGGTTCGTTACCCATTCCGCTGTGGTCATCAAAGAAGAATAATAAAAAAGTGCTGTTGTTACACTCAACAGAGTGAAAACGCGAGCAGCCGGCAACGCGGCCATAAAGCGACATCCGTGATACGAAAACCAAAATCAGAATGAGGAAGAAAAGGATATCTTTAGGTAAGTCATGAAAATGAAAACCCAATAAGAACTTACCCAATAATTTAGAACAGATCACTTCCAAACGAGACATGATGAGCTAAAGTCAAAATAAAATGCAAGAGAAATTCAAATTATGTAAGGCTTAGAAAAAAGTCCTGCGTAGAGTCCACGGGGAGCCTTTTTCGATTTGATCTCTAGTCAAACTAAGACTGGAGCTTGAAGCCACTACTCTAGAACCGGAAGAAGCCTAACTTCTGCATTTTGAGTAGATTTTCTGACTATCATTTGCCTTGAATTACAATACGATAATCTTCGATTGGTAGAAGTGAGTCCGGATCTCCCTCTTTTCCACTAAACCCGCCACTCCTACTTGTACTTTATTTTCCACCTGGCTAGCTTCAATTGCTTAGTAGGGAGTTTCCATCCTTGACTTTCGCGGTTCTTTCTTTGCTTTCTTCAGTTGTGTTGAGGAGCTATCTTTTGAACCCAACTAACTCTTAAATCCGAACTTTCCCTGCAGCTTTAGGGCTTCTAGTGAGGAGAGGTGATTCTCTAGTTTCTCATTCGCATAGCCATCTCGATTAACTGAGTTGACTTGTGAGCTCCCCTAACCCGGCAGGCCAAAGAATGAAGGGCAGTGAAAATGGTTTCTTCTTCTGGCTAATTCCGATACGAATACCAAAAACAGCTTACTTCCGTTCGTGTCCTCGGAAATTTGATTACTTATGAGTTTCTTCGGTGCAAAAGTAGGCAAGTCCATTTTCTCGTGTTTTTCGTCCTCAAGACCTGATTTTCCAAAGTGCATTTCATATAGCTGCAAAAGTTGCTCATCCGATTTTCCCTCGCTTTTATTCGTAACATGGCGTAGTTACTCATTGGGTCCGCTGAGAAGAAAACAATAGGTCGTCACTACCTATGCTTTCATCTAGAGGAAGTCAGGCTGTGATTCGTAACATGGCGTAGTTACTCACAGGCCGTGGATCTCCTTTTTCTAATCAAGCAGCAGGCCGTGGGTTTTCTGGTTCTGCGCTTCAGAAGAGGCAAAGTTTCCGTGATTCGTATCTGCTTTGAGGGCAGGTGCGGGTTGGTTCATGCTTCGAAGAAGAATCGTTCTTTCTAGATCGAAGAAGAATCGTTCTCTTTCTCGAAATGAAATAAGTTAAGTGAAGTGATCCTGCGAAACCTAAGATGCCGGACCAAACCAATGGAGAGCCCACAGATGATATCAAGGAAACTGTTCCCAATGCCAACTAATACGACTTCGGACGAATACGCTTTCCTAGAAGGCTCGCTTTCCTCCGTTCGTGTAGCTGCACTCCACTTCACTGCTTTGATTCGGCACCTTGGCATGCTTCTTTGCTTGCGTTGGTGCCGTACTTCCTATTGAGGCGAGGGAAAGGCGGTCATGCTGGTTCTAAGCGATGAATTTCCTCGGGCAAGTAAATAAGCAGTTTCCCCAGAGCCTGATTTGTTTGTTGACTTCCTGCTGCAAGTTAAGGTATGCCAGAGGCATGTTATCGGGTTCTTCGTGTCGTATCATCAGTTTGGGGAGCCGGCCAAAGGAGGATCAGGATTTGCAGGTTTCATTTCTGGTAAGGAAGAGGGAGCTCTTTCGTATAAGGAAGATAGCGCTCTTTAAAAAAGACAGAACTCTAGGAAGCCTAGGCAATCCTGTTACAATCCCGTGTAAAAAGGAAAGTGGTTTAAGGGACCACGCTTTCTTACAGTTCAGGGCTTGGCCTGTTCTGCTCCTCAACCAAGGTGGAAGTCTTCCCAAAGGATCGATTTTCTAACTGCTCTAGAGGAAACCCTCTGTCTGGAAAACAAACCAGTATTGGCCATTGTCCGCTTCTAGATCAGCCATTGCTTCTGACTCTCCCTTTGGTCGAGCCCTATTTCCTCGCTATTAGTGGCTCCGGAGCATTGCCAGCCCATTTACCAATGATAGGCATCTTTAGAGATGGACAACCCAAGGCGGAGTTCTGCCGGGCACAGGCCTAAACCGAGTAGCATATAGCCGAACCAGACAGATCGCATCATGCCATTATTCTTTACTTCCTGGATTCGTTGCTCTCTCTTCCATTTCCTCGGCTGCTCGTCGATTCGCCATAATAATCAGATAATAGAGTTGGGTTGTGAACAATAGGGCCCTTGGTCAGCACAGCACATCTACGCCTCTTGACAGCCCCAAAGGGTGGGAGTCGCCTTTAAGCCAGAAAGGCGTCATGGTCAATCTGCAACTACGAGGAGTATAGACCGCTTCCCTGCACCAAGACCCGGCTCCTAGCCAGTTAAACAAATCGAAAAAGATCGATCTCAGAAAGGCCAGGATGGATCCATCTCAACCCGCCATCCCAGCTTTGCCTGTCCCCACGACTGCCCGCATCAACTTGAAACCGGAGAGCACTGGCACTGAGATACCTTACTTACTGAATTTCCTGCTGGCCTTCCCTTACCTGCCCTTCCATTTAGGTTGACGAATGGGATTTCCTTTTCTAGAAACACTGGGAGACTGGGTCTTATCAGACAGAGATGGTTCTGCTCAGCGAGAGAACGAGCATACGAATCAATTCCATGCCCTGAACTTTGAACCAGAGATCCAGCTGGCACTTCTCTTTTGATTCATAACCCTTGCTTTGGAATATCCGGTTGACTTGGGCAGTTTCTTCTATATCTCGAATGCTTCAATCGCCAGGCCAGGTTCGATCAAAGAAGTTGATAGCGCGAAAGCTGTTTTAGTTAGTCACGTGCATCCTCGCCTCTTGCTGAGTCAGGCTATCAAGCCGTTGCGCTGCGTCTATCCGTTTTCTTGTTGGGTCAGGTTGAGTTCTAAGCCCGTGTAAAGTGAGCTTGGTCTGGAGCAAGCTTGACTCGTACAATAACTCGTCTCGTATAGTATAGACGTTGAAGAAGCAGTCAATGGTGCCTGCTCTAGAAAATTCATATATCAATCAAGGAAGTGTTCCAGAATTCGTCGTATCCTGAGGTGAATCTTGCTTGTTTTGCTAATGACGTAAATGGAAATGAAATGAAATCTTGCTTCGTAATGAATTCCGCGAATCAAGAGCTGGAAGAGTGCTTTCAACTCACTCCAAGGGGCAAGGGATGGCACTATCACGACTGAATCGCCTATTCGACTAGTGCCAAGCGACCGATATCCTGATTGCCAATCGAACCCATAGGGACAAGAAACAGATCAAACAAACCATTCACATCACATGACCCTGACACTGTGCCTATCTCGTCTCGTAAGAAAAGAATTGGGTGGAGAAGCTGGCCTGGTCAATCCAAGAAAAAAGGATCAGTCCGATTCAGTGGTTTCGCCCATAAGGGAAGCATACTTTGATCAGAAAGGCGGGTCCTCTACGCTTTGAAAATAGCAGGTAGTAGGCCCATGGGAAAACAGACTTGCTCAAATCCATATTCTTGTTTCCCGAGGCAAAACCCACTAGTGAGTCAAGTGAAAGTCCTCCAATCTGTGAGGAGAGGAAAATCCTTATTGCATAGTTGAGCAACTATCTACTATTGATGACTGAGGCATTACAACGACGAAGATTGCAGATTTGGAAAGAGTATCATTGTCTGACAACTCTTCCTTTATACAGGAAGCAACAGTAGGAAATATGAGGAGTTTATGTTCACATCCACCAACCTACCAGCTTACTAGGACGGACTATGAAGAACTGCAGCGGATGACAATGGCGCTTCTATTCGAATCGAACACAAAGACGACCCAAATACAAATACTATTTCATTTCATTTCATTTCATTTAGTAGAGTAGAGTAGAGTAGAGGAGGGGAGCCCCACCTTTGATATCCAGTCGTGTGCCTGCCTGCTCTTAGATATGATTATTTCGATTAGACCGCTCTGCGGATCTTACTCCACTAATGGTTCTGTTTTCGTACCAACTGCCCCGCTTTAAAAAGGGCTGTCTGCATTACTGGAAAAAAAAGTAGTAAAATAAAAGTAGGGGCCACGTAGACTATTCTGAGGTGGTATGCTAAATCCATGATCCACTGATGTAGCTAGTGTGACTAAAGCTGCAGCTATTGGCTTAACAGGTTCTAAACTCTCCCACCCGATAAAGGAATTGAAAGACTACCCCGGGCCACGTAGACTATTCCCTTCCGCGGACATTCTTTTATAGTCTAGAAGGAAAGTAGCAAAGCCGAACGCAAATACACATGCAAATTGACCTCATCACTGTCAAAAATGGGGGATACCGCTATTCATACATGGATGGACGAGGGACTCCGCTGACAACATCAGTAGATGACTTTTCTCTTTTCTCGCGGAATGCTATTAACGTTGGAAAAAACACAGCTCTCAAACTCACCCGGAGGGTGATAGGTAGAAGCATTAGTACCTAACCTAACGGAGCGGTATCTAACCAAAAAGGGAGGTGATGTTCTTTTTATAAACAGGATGGAGCATGGCTTCCTTTCTTCTTAGATACATTTCATTCATTCCATTTCTCTAGAGTTTACACTATAACATCTTAAAAATCCTGACAGATCTCGAAAAGGGTGGGGGCACTAGAACCAAATCTACATACACATCGAAACTTCCTATCTCAGCCAAGCTAGCACCTTCATCCCACCAATGCATTGTACGACTCTCCACCCTCCGCCTTGCCTTTTCCTCCCTCATGAAATCCTAATTTCCCGCAATGAAATTCGATTTCGTTCATGTCGGCGGTTGGCAAAACGGCCCTGAGATCCGGGACTGGTAAAACATGGGTGCCCCATTTTCTTTTCCGTGCTCCGCCTTAGTGCCCTTATGAAGGCGGCGGGGAGTCCTTAGCCTTTGAACCAAACTCTAGGGAACGCTCAATTGCCTGACGTCTCAACTGCAATGGTGAACTCAGTGACATACACTGAAATGGATTGCATCTATTGTTCCAAACAAGGCTGATATTAGCAGGGCAAGCCCTTCCATGCAATTAATTTCTTGCTTCGCTCTACAGACGAAAGTGCCGGATAGTCAATGGTAACCAGAAGATCTATGGTTTTCGAGAGAAGGTAATTGGAAAAACGATTCATTCCTTTGCTTTCTTTCAGATATATATTCAATAAGTCTGACCTTACCTGAAAACTAGATTCATGAAGAAGCCCAAAAAGTGCCGGGCTTAGTGCAGCCCAGTTCCTAGCCAGTGTTCAGTTATTTTTTCAGAGCTGTCCTCCTTCCCTTTAAGCTGCTCTCTATTTGAAGCCAAAGTCACTATTTCTATCTTTCCTGTTATTTCGTACCTAGTAGTATATATGGAGAATACCAAAAAGCTATCAATTACGCATAGGAGTTGTATAAAAAAGGGCCCTGACTTGTTGAAGTGCTTATTTTTTAGAGAGATTGACTTTTCTTTCAAAAGGATACATCAACCTGTAGTGAACCGGGCCACCGAGCTTGCTTTTACCGCTCTTACAGCTCTCTCTCTTCTTTTTTTTTGGTAGTTTGGCCAGGAAAGAGAAAGAGGAATGTACCCATTTCTATTTATCCATTCTAATAGAAAGTACCCAAAATGTTTTTTAATGTATGGAGCAGGCGTATGAGTTGATATCTTCAAGAGTAAAATCCTTTTCTTGCCAGCCATAAAAAGAAAAAAATCGTTACGAGCATCTCCAAAATGGAATTGAAAAGCTCCAATTTCCATAATGGTAGCGGGGAAATACCCAGGGAAGAATCATTCTTTTAATCATCCAGATCTATCAATTTGCGAATTCAATAAAAAACGGACTGATCCTCGGAATACACCATTATCTTTCGAAGTGCGTAGTCAATACTATGTTATATTATATTCAAAGAAACAAGTAAAAGAGTAAAGGCTTCGCCCTTCAATACCACACTTCCAATCTAAATTCCTACGAGATTGACGTTCGAAGAAAAAGACATGGTTTGATAGAAACTTTAAGTGGGTATCAAATAAGCTGGAATGAATGGTATCAATTTCTTCTTTTCTATACTGAATCTGCTTCGGTATCTCTTTCTTCCTTCCCTTCTGTAAACCAAGCAGTGACTAGCCTCTGGCACTCACTTTCCAAAGCACCAATTGACTTGCTTTCAGAACAACCCTGATCAGTTATACCGGAAATACCACCCGTACTACGTACGCCATTCCCAACGCGGAGCGCCTTTATTTTCGTATTGAACTCCGCTAGGAAGAAAAAGTTAGACCGTAGCCTAGTCACTCTTCTTTCCAATATACTTATAAATAATCGTGGCCGGCGCAAACCTAGCACCGCGTTGACATCTTCGCTTCAAAAGCTTTCATTTTATTTCTTTCAAAGGAACATGAACTAGGTTATTTACGGGAAGTCGTCCAGTCTAGGAGCACTCCCTTAGATTTGTAGAACGTGAACATGAGTGGTAGACTGAACACCCACACAATCTCGATTTTAGAGAGCAACACCTTGAACGAAATCAAAATACTAAACAGAGTGGGTTACCGGCTCTACGACCCCATTCCGGGGCACTACTGTAGAGCTCTTTGGGCCTTCCATCTTTCTTTCGTCGTTTCGCACATAGATACAACTGTACTCTCTATTAGAAACTATATAATATAATAAAAATGGAAGTACTTTCGAGTAGTCTTACATTCACATCTTTAACTACTAGTTTTTTCTCGTTGCTAGCTAGCGTCTCACCTTCTTTTCCGAAAACGTAGGAACTAAAGAGGCCGGCCTTCGGCAAAGGGAAAGCGTGAAAGGATTTAAAAAAGGGGCTTTACTAAACTAAACTAATATAGAAATGGAAATCTGATAAAGATGCCTAGTCTGCGCTGTTAGAATCCATTGGAGAAAGGCTTGCTCACTTCTTCATCTGTGAGATACTCGTATTATAATAATTTAGAATAATGGGATTGGACCTTGCTTCGATCCCCTCTTTAAGAGACTCCAGAAACTCGTTGACCCATAGATGTAATAGCCGAAATGAAACTCTTTTCCTTTACGCCATAGGAACTAGTATAGAATTATAAAAGAGGTCTTTCCTTTACGTCGTAAAGAGAAGCATGTGCCTTCCACCTATCCTTCCACGTATAGCTGGGCTTTAATAAAGAACGCATCGGGCAGCGAGCGGAAAAGAAAGTCGATTGAATCTTGGTAATTGAGTGAAGAAGCTCTCAGCGAAGAACAACCCGTAAATCTAGGAAGTATTGAATCGGGATCCGATCTCTTTTGGTACACTCGAGTCATAAGGTGTGTACAGACAGACAGGCTTCCTTTCGAAAGGCTAGGCACCATTTGGTCCAAAGCTCCTCATATGATGGGTATAGGGTGACGACCTTAATGAATCAAGTATTCAGGTGGCAGAGTTATTAGCTACATAAGCGCTAAAATTCCAGAATACTTATTGCCCTGGCTTCTATGATCAACCCCTGGCACATTTCGGTTTTGATCTGAGGCTATCCTGGTCTGCAGGACCCAACACAAGTATTCATCCTTTCCAATCTGAAAAAGGTGTTGCCGAAAGCTTACCCTCTTCCACACGGATGCTACAGCCGCTATCACTTTTGCAGGAGGGGAATTACAGAGTTCGCCTCTCGACATCTTGTTTGGTAAACGGAATTTTTACCCAGGCGCCCTAGTGTTGCCTAACCGTTCGGCCTCGGATGCGAGATCTTTAGCTACTTGTATCAATTTGCCACAGTGTGCTTAGATACAATGCGCTGGCAGCTGAGGCTTGGCAGGATGGGAGTGAATTAAATTAAGGTCGAGGGAGCAGGAAAGAGTTTGTTATTCGCTATTGGCTTAGTACGGCCTATACATAATAGGGCCATGACGGTTTTGGCAAGGCCTTGAACTTCATATATCCCTTTTTGACTCAATCCAGAATACCGATAAAGTCAGATTGAATCATTTTATCGACCTTTCCTTTGGATTTATTATCATAGGTAGTGTTCGAGATCGCCTCTGTGCGGTGAACGCTCGAATGTAGCTAACATCAGTTTTGTCCTCGCGTGGTTGAAGGAGATGCTGCTGCTGGATGGAATGCTTCCGGGGCGCCATGATCCTTCTATCAGGAATAATCGAGGGCACTGACTGACTGCATCAATCATCGCTCAGTGAGCTATTAATTGCCGCCAATAGCGCTTCGCTTGCATGCAAGGCGGCTAATAAAAGCGCCAGGTAGACGCGCGGAGATGCATTTTTAGTACAGGTGGTACTGGACAAGCTCTAGGGGAATAATCTCTTTCTTATTTCTTTCTTATTTCTTTCCCATGAGGAACGGGCAAATCAAGAATTTCACTTCGAATTCCGGACCTCAACATCCTGCTGCTCATGGTGTTTCACGATCAGTATTGGAAATGAACGGAGAAGTGGTGGAACGTGCGGAACCACATATTGGATCACTCCAGTGCGGCACGAAGCCGCTGACGCTGAGTAGGCTCCTATGCCGCTAGCACGGTGGAGTAGCGCGTCATGAGCACCGGGCAAAGGGACGGTTGAGCAACTCAAGCGAACCGCTCTACCTGACTTTGGATAAAGATAGAAGGGAGAAGGTTGTGAAGGTGGCCTCGTTATCCACACATCTGGTCGGAGGACCGACCTGGGCGAGCGTAGGCGGGTCCTGGAGTGCCCGTCAAGGGCGCTAGCGCATACCCCGGGGTGATCATCACCACCTGCACCTCACATCTCGGCACAGTGGAACGTGTAACCCGCCTGCTGTCCAAGTCAACCACTTAATTTCCTGTAATTCATAGCGCCTAACAGAACGTAGCAGCAAGGGACAACCCACCCATACAGACAGCCTGCGGGGAGGATGGCACTACTGGCAAAGACCGTCTGGCGAAAACGCCGCAGGCGCGAAGCGTGGTGGGCCTGCGCCGGGGGAGCATAGGGAGGAAAGGGAGCCCGGACGGTGGAAGAGCCAGGGGAAGCCGGGTCATTTGACGGAAATGGAAGGTCCGAGCAGCTCATTCATTCTTGGAAAAAGAGGGGGGGAGCGGGCCAATGTATCAATGAATAGATACAGTCAACGGTAGACAGACAGCGCTGCCTACACGCGAATTAGCTTCCGAACAAGCAAGGGATTGAGCAACTAGCGCTAGGCGCATCCGTTTTCTTGCTGGTCGAGCGGTCTCAATTTCACTACAGGATTTGCGAATGAATGCTGGGCCACCTCAAATGGCGTGAGCCGCATGCGGGGAGACCCGCACGTACGGTTTTCAGGGGGATCCGGCCGGCGCCCACCCGACTAGAGGGACTGAGAAATTAATCGAGTACAAAACTTATCTTCAAGCTTTACCTTATTTTGATCGTTCAGAGGGCGATCGCGGAGTCACTGAATGAAGTCCTCCCTTTCTTTCGGGGGTGCTGACCCGCTGCGAGGCAGATATGACTAAGTGACATATTGAATATGGCGACGACTACAGCATGTCGTAGAAGGAGATAAGAGGTGGAGCCAACGACCCACTAAGACTCACGTATCTACAACTACATTCCCGAGCGGCAGTCAAACGGAGGCGTGAATGCAAGATGCCAGCGGAATGATCGACCGGACAGAGGCTAGGGCTGCTTTCTTCCCACCACGTCCTTCCTTGTGTGTCGGAGATATAAAGCGAGTGCACCGGAAAAGAAGGGGAACAGAGTCGATCTATTCCATGGCGAAGCATCCGAAGCATAACTGCACACTCACACGATCTTTGCCGAGAGATAGGAGCATTCGGTGGAACCGGTGAACTACACTTGCTTCTTGATAGATGTGTGGGACAGAGGGCTCGTGGTACCTGCTGCCCACCCTTCCTCCGCTTTGATAACCGTGTGAACGGAGAGTGGGCAGAGCAAAAGGGAAGGAGGTCCTCATACGGAGTCGCACACTTGAGCAGTGCGGGAGACTGGAGAATGGGTCGAGTAAACTCCCTTAGGGCCGATTAAATCACAGACGAGGTTCTTTATTTTTTCTTTTATATTTGGAGAAAAAAGAAAGGCAGAGGTAAATACTTCGAAGAGGCGGCTCGGTAGGGATGGAATGGTCAATCGTCAAGTCAAGGATGACTTCTTTGTTGGCGAAACGATGGGGGAGAGAAAGCACGCCAGTGATTCTCTGAGCCGGTCTTCATTTCCAACGCCTCGGGAAAGATAGATGACAGCACCTTTTTATCCTCTTCCTTACCGGGAAGGCGCACTTCTCTTCTTCTTCTGGCCTTCACCTCCTGCCCGGCCCGGAAATAGAACCCAGCCCCCTTTCTGATCCATTCATTTCTGCAAGCAGGCGGGATCCAGAGCTAAGCCCCCCTCCTATTCGAAGCCGGGTGTGGCCTCGCCCTTTTGCTCTTCCTTCGGTTTGGCTCCACGAAGGCGCCGCGGAGCCCCACTCATATTCAAAAGGCGCCCAGCTTTCAAGACGATGATAATAAGTAGTTAGGCTGCCATTATTCCAATATCATGGAATAGCATGGCCCGGGGCTAAGGTAACTCCAGTGGGAGAGCCGTGTTATGGGTGACCTTATTGCACGGTTCAGAGAGCACTTGTGTATGTGATGCAAGTGAACGTGTACGAAAAAGCTGTCGTAAAGTTTCGTTGTTCGTTCCGTCGTTGACCCTATCTATGTTTCTACGATGGCCCAAGAACACGCTCATTCTTCAGCCGTAGAGAGACTTTTGAATTGTGAGGTACCATTACGAGCTCAATATATACGAGTGTTATTCTGTGAAATAACTCGAATTTCAAATCATTCACTTGCTTCAACTACTCATGCTATGGATGTGGGAGCATCAACTCCGTTCCTTTGGGCTTTTGAGGAGCGGGAGAAATTGTTGGAATTCTATGAAAGAGTCCCGGGAGCCAGGATGCATGCCAGTTTCATACGACCTGGTGGAGTGGCACAAGATCTGCCTCTTGGCTTATGTCGAGATATTGATTCCTCCACACAACAATTTGCTTCTCGTATCGACGAATTAGAAGAGATGTCAACCGGCAACCGTATCTGGAAACAACGATTAGTGGATATTGGTACTGTCACTGCACAGCAAGCAAAGGATTGGGGATTCAGTGGTGTAATGTTAAGAGGTCGTGCGACATGAAGACATTGATAGCAATATGGGGGAAGTTCCCATCAGGCAACAACGGTTCTGCCCGACCCTACAAAAGCATGCATATGTTGTCAGTGAAGATTTTGTGTGAAGCCTTGGAGACGACGTACCCGGGGCTAGGGTGAGCTGAGGGGGGACAGCGTAAGTGAGCGAATGTGTGTAAGCCCAGTCAAAGATTCCTATTCTAGGCGGGCCATCAACCTTCGAATGGTGTTGGTCCTACGGACCGTGAACGGATTCGCCTCTGGCCTCTGGGCACGTCGGAACCGCATGAGTTCACCGGGGTGGAGCACGGTCCGCCAAAATCGGCATAGGTTAGGTGCTATTGATGGAACATGGTAAGCCCATCTTTCTCCATATGAAAGTGCTGCGGGCACATAGAGATGTGGGTAGAGGAAGTCTCAAAAAGCGAAGGCCGAGCTGTAGGTCACGTGACCTGCACCGAAAAGGTGGCTGACTGGGCTTTCTCCTGGATCAAAGCAGATCAGCTCGCCAAATTCGTTGATCGAATCGGGCGCCCCGGAACGTCGAATGAAAATACGTGGTCTTTCTACAACCCTATTTATATGATAGGCCCGGCCCCTTTCCCCCTATCCCTCCCTTATGTTTAGGAGCGGGATCTGCCCAAGAACGACCTGTGGTGGTACGGACTCCGCAAGCGTCCCGCACCCTCTGAGAAAGAAACTCCTCAACCATCACAAGATAAAGAAGTATGACGCTCTGTGTCTGACTCTATTGGTCATAGTTCCTTGCTGTTGCGGCCGGTGCTCGTTTGCGCGCGTGTGA